AATGAATTGCCTGATAAAAAGGATTACCTTGATAGGGTAAATCATGAAATTTAACATTTCATTCATTATATTTAATAGAATTAAACTATTTCTAAAAGAATCAAAATCTTTTGTGCATCATACACCAAAATATAAAAAGATAAGCTAATTAAGCTACTGGGTTCATACCCCATTTATAAAGGTTATAATCCTTTTCTTTTTAATCAAAAAAATTTCTAATAATATTTTTTTAATAATATTGATTTTTGGAACATTAGTAACAATTTCTTCTAATTCTTGATTAGGAGCATGAATGGGGTTAGAAATTAATTTATTATCATTTATCCCCCTAATAAATGATAATAAAAAAAATTTATTAACTTCAGAAAGTTCGTTAAAATATTTTTTAACACAAGCTTTTGCTTCATCAATTTTATTATTTGCTATTATTATACTAATATTTTTTTATAATAATAATATAAATTTATATAATTCTTTCAATGAGCTTTTAATTTTATCTACTTTATTACTAAAAAGAGGAGCAGCCCCTTTTCATTTTTGATTCCCTGAAGTAATAGAGGGACTATCTTGAATTAATGGTCTAATTTTAATAACTTGACAAAAAATTGCTCCCTTAATATTAATTTCTTATAATTTTATTTATAAATTTTTTATAATTACAATTATTTTATCAATATTAATTGGATCACTAGGAGGATTAAACCAAACATCAATTCGAAAATTAATAGCATTTTCTTCCATTAATCATTTAGGATGAATATTATTAGCAATAATAAATAATGAAATATTATGAATAATTTATTTTTTATTATATAGATTACTTTCATTCTCTATTGTATTAATATTTAATAATTTTAAATTATTTTATTTTAATCAAATTTTTAATATATCTATAATAAATCCAATTGTAAAATTATTTATTTTTCTAAATTTATTATCTTTAGGAGGATTACCTCCCTTTTTAGGATTTTTACCTAAATGATTAGTAATTCAAAATTTAGTAACAATAAATCAATTATTTATTTTAACAATTAGAGTATGTTTAACATTAATTACTCTATATTTTTATTTACGATTATCTTATAGAATTTTTATATTAAATTATCAAAAAAATTCTTGATTATTAAAAAATAATTTTAATAATAAATTATCATTTACTAGTTTAATTTTTAATTTTATTTCAATTAGTGGCTTAGTAATAATATCTATAATTTATGTTGTTATATAAGAATTTAAGTTAAATAAACTAATAGCCTTCAAAGCTGAAAATATTTGTATTAATCTTTTAGTTCTTAAAGCTTTAATAAATTAAATTATTCCTTTAGAATTGCAGTCTAATATCATTATTGACTATAAAGCCTGATTAAAGAGATTATATCCCATAAATAAATTTACAATTTATCGCCTAAACTTCAGCCATTTAATCGCGACAATGATTATTTTCAACAAATCATAAGGATATTGGAACATTATATTTTATTTTCGGAGCTTGAGCTGGAATAGTAGGAACTTCTTTAAGAATCCTTATTCGAGCCGAATTAGGACATCCCGGAGCATTTATTGGAGATGATCAAATTTATAATGTAATTGTTACTGCTCATGCTTTTATTATAATTTTTTTTATAGTAATACCTATTATAATTGGAGGATTTGGAAATTGACTTGTACCTTTAATATTAGGAGCCCCTGATATAGCTTTTCCTCGAATAAATAATATAAGATTTTGAATACTTCCTCCTTCATTAACTTTACTTCTTTCTAGTAGTATAGTAGAAAATGGAGCAGGAACAGGATGAACAGTTTATCCCCCCTTATCATCAGGAATTGCCCATGCTGGTGCTTCAGTTGATTTAGCTATTTTTTCATTACATTTAGCAGGAATTTCTTCTATTTTAGGGGCAGTAAATTTTATTACAACTGTAATTAATATACGATCTCCTGGAATTACTTTAGATCGAATACCATTATTTGTCTGATCTGTAGTAATTACAGCAATTCTTTTATTACTTTCTTTACCAGTATTAGCTGGAGCTATTACAATATTATTAACAGATCGAAATTTAAATACTTCTTTTTTTGACCCTGCAGGAGGAGGAGACCCAATTTTATACCAACACTTGTTTTGATTTTTTGGACACCCAGAAGTTTATATTTTAATTTTACCAGGATTCGGAATAATTTCTCATATTATTACTCAAGAAAGTGGTAAAAAGGAAACATTCGGAAATTTAGGAATAATTTATGCGATATTAGCAATTGGTTTATTAGGATTTATTGTTTGAGCGCATCACATATTTACAGTTGGTATAGATGTAGATACACGAGCTTATTTTACTTCTGCTACAATAATTATTGCCGTTCCTACAGGAATTAAAATTTTTAGATGATTAGCTACTCTTCACGGAACTCAATTAACATATAGCCCCGCTATATTATGATCTTTTGGGTTTGTATTTTTATTTACAGTTGGAGGATTAACTGGAGTTGTATTAGCTAATTCATCAATTGATATTGTTTTACATGATACTTATTATGTAGTTGCACATTTTCATTATGTTTTATCAATAGGAGCAGTATTTGCTATTATAGCTGGATTTGTACATTGATACCCTTTATTAACAGGATTAACTATAAACCCAACATGACTAAAAATTCAATTTTCTATTATATTTGTTGGAGTAAATTTAACTTTTTTCCCTCAACACTTTTTAGGATTAGCCGGAATACCTCGACGATATTCAGATTTTCCCGATAGCTACTTATCATGAAATATTGTTTCTTCTTTAGGAAGAACTATTTCTTTATTTGCTATTTTATACTTTTTATTTATTATTTGAGAAAGTATAATTACTCAACGAACACCTAGATTCCCTATACAATTATCTTCATCTATTGAATGATATCATACCCTTCCTCCTGCTGAACATACTTATGCAGAATTACCTTTATTAACTAATAATTTCTAATATGGCAGATTAGTGCAATGAATTTAAGCTTCATATATAAAGATTTTATCTTTTGTTAGAAAATGGCAACATGAGCAAATTTAGGTTTACAAGATAGATCATCTCCATTAATAGAACAATTAAATTTTTTTCATGATCACACACTATTAATTTTAACAATAATTACAATTTTAGTTGGTTATATTATAGGAATATTAATATTTAATCAATTTACTAATCGATATTTACTACATGGTCAAACTATTGAAATTCTTTGAACAGTATTACCTGCAATTATTTTAATATTTATTGCTTTTCCTTCTTTACGGTTATTATACTTAATGGATGAAATTAATACTCCTTCTATTACTTTAAAATCAATTGGACATCAATGATATTGAAGCTATGAATACTCAGATTTTATAAACTTAGAATTTGATTCTTATATAGTACCAACAAATGAATTAGAAACAAATGGATTTCGATTATTAGACGTAGATAATCGAATTGTATTACCTATAAATAATCAAATTCGAATTTTAGTCACAGCAACTGATGTTCTTCATTCATGAACTGTTCCTTCATTAGGGGTAAAGGTTGATGCTACACCAGGACGATTAAATCAACTTAATTTTTTAATTAATCGACCAGGGTTATTTTTTGGTCAATGTTCAGAAATTTGTGGAGCTAATCATAGTTTTATACCAATTGTAATCGAAAGAATTCCAATAAATTATTTTATTAAATGAATTACTTCAATAACTAATTCATTAGATGACTGAAAGCAAGTAATGATCTCTTAAATCATATAATAGTAAATTAGCACTTACTTCTAATGAAATCAATTTTTTAAAAAATTAGTTTTATACAAAACCTTAGTATGTCAAACTAAAAAAATTAGTTTAATCTAATATTTTTTAATCCCACAAATAGCCCCAATTAATTGGTTAATTTTATTCTTTGTATTTTCAATTACATTAGTAATTTTTAATGTATTAAATTACTTTTGTTTTTTTTATTCTCCAATAAAAACATCTCAATCATTAAATATTAAATTAAATAAATTAAATTGAAAATGATAACAAATTTATTTTCTGTCTTTGACCCTTCAACTTCAATTTTAAACTTATCATTAAATTGATTAAGTACTTTTTTAGGATTATTTTTAATTCCTATATCTTATTGATTAATACCAAATCGATTTCAATTAATTTGAAACAATATTTTATTAACATTACATAAAGAATTTAAAACATTATTAGGCCCATCTGGCCATAATGGAAGAACATTAATATTTATTTCATTATTTAGATTAATTATATTTAATAATTTTTTAGGTTTATTCCCGTATATTTTTACTAGTACTAGTCATTTAACTTTAACTTTAACTTTAGCTTTCCCTTTATGATTAAGTTTTATATTATATGGATGAATTAATCATACACAACATATATTTGCTCATTTAGTGCCTCAAGGAACCCCGCCAGTTTTAATGCCTTTTATGGTATGCATTGAAACAATTAGTAATGTAATTCGACCCGGAACTTTAGCAGTTCGATTAACTGCTAATATAATTGCTGGACATTTATTATTAACTTTATTAGGAAATACAGGACCTGTAACAACAAATTATATTATCTTATCAGTTATTTTAACAACACAAATTGCTTTATTAGTATTAGAATCAGCCGTAGCTATTATTCAATCTTATGTATTTGCAGTATTAAGTACTCTTTATTCAAGAGAAGTAAATTAATGTCAGCACACGCAAATCACCCCTTCCATTTAGTAGATTATAGTCCATGACCTTTAACAGGAGCAATTGGAGCAATAACAACTGTTTCTGGACTTGTTCAATGATTTCATCAATACACAATAACATTATTTCTTTTAGGTAATATTATTACAATTTTAACTATGTATCAATGATGACGAGATATCTCTCGAGAAGGAACATTTCAAGGATTACATACATTCCCAGTAACTATTGGGTTACGATGAGGAATAATTTTATTTATTGTTTCTGAAGTATTTTTTTTTATTTCATTTTTTTGAGCTTTTTTTCATAGAAGCTTATCCCCAACAATTGAATTAGGAATAACTTGACCACCAGTAGGAATTATAGCATTTAATCCATTTCAAATTCCTTTATTAAATACAGCAATTTTACTAGCCTCAGGAGTAACTGTGACATGAGCTCATCATGCTTTAATAGAAAGTAATCACTCTCAAGGAACACAAGGATTATTTTTTACAATTGTATTAGGAGTATATTTTACTATTCTTCAAGCTTATGAATATATTGAAGCTCCTTTTACTATTGCTGATGCTGTTTATGGGTCAACTTTTTATATAGCAACAGGATTCCACGGACTTCATGTATTAATTGGAACAACATTTTTATTAATTTGTTTTTTACGACATATTAATTATCATTTTTCAAAAAATCACCATTTTGGTTTTGAAGCAGCTGCTTGATATTGACATTTCGTAGATGTTGTTTGATTATTTTTATATATTACTATTTATTGATGAGGTAGATATTTATAAAGTATAATAATGTATATGTGACTTCCAATCACAAGGACTAAATAATTTTAGTATAAATAATATTAATACTATCAACAATAACTATAATTATTTTTATTATTACAATTGTTGTAATAATATTAGCAACTTTATTATCAAAAAAAACTTTATTAGACCGAGAAAAATGTTCTCCTTTTGAATGTGGATTTGATCCTATAAATTCTTCTCGTCTACCTTTTTCATTACGATTTTTTTTAATTGCAATTATTTTTTTAATTTTCGATGTTGAAATTGCTTTATTATTACCAATAATTTTAATTATTAAATCATCAAATTTAATAAATTGAACAATTACTAGATTATTTTTTATTTTTATTTTATTAATTGGGCTTTATCATGAATGAAATCAAGGGGCTTTAGAATGAAATGAATAAATATGAAGCGATATATTGCAATTAGTTTCGGCCTAATCTTAGGTGAAATTCACCCATATTTTAGGGTAATAGTTAACTATAACATTTAATTTGCATTTAAAAAGTATTGAATTTTCAATTTACCTTATTAATTGAAACCAAAAAGAGGTATATCACTGTTAATGATAAAATTGAATTTTTAAAATTCCAATTAAAGAAATATAAATGGAATTAAACCATTAAAGATAAAAGTTAGCAGCTTTTTCTTGATCCTCATATTTCATTTATATAGTTTAACAAAAACATTACATTTTCAATGTAAAAATAAAAATTTATTTTTTATAAATATTTAAAGATTAAAATAATCACTCTAACATCTTCAGTGTCATGCTCTAAATGTAAGCTATTTAAATTAATTTACTATTACAACTAATATTAATAAAATAATAAATCATAATATATAACTTAATAAATAAATTTTTAAATTATTTTTTTGAAATTCTTGCAAATATAATGAATAACTTTTTAATTGTATATAAATTATTTGACTACCAAAAAATTCTCTTCATCCTTGATCAAAACTTTTATATGAATATAATCCTAACTTTAATGGATAATTAACTACTCCTAATGTAGAAATTACCGGTATAAATCATATTGAACCAACAAAATTAGTAAAATTATAAAAATATAAAGCCTTATTAATAAAAAATAATCCAACATTTCTTAATAAATATCCAATAAATCCTCCTAATAAACAAACAAATAATGTTAATAATTTTATATCTAAAGGTAAACAAATTATTGCAGGATTTAAAAAAATTAATCATCTTAACATTCTTCCACCAATAACTGCTATAATTATTAAAAAACAAATACTAAATAATATAACTCATCCAGAATCATTTAATGGATGCAATCTACTTCTATTAAAATCTCCTGTTATTGAATAAAAACATAATCGAAAGGAATAACATACAGTTAATCCTGTACTAAAAAAAAAAAGAAAAAAAACAAAAATATTAACATAAGATAATATCACTATTTCTAAAATTAAATCCTTTGAATAAAACCCAGCTAAAAAAGGCATTCCACATAAAGCTAAATTAGCTACATTAAAACAACTACAAGTTAAAGGTATGCTTATTCTTAAACTTCCCATTATTCGAATATCTTGAGAATTTTTTATATTATGAATAATTGACCCAGCACACATAAATAATAAAGCCTTAAATAAAGCATGAGTTAATAAATGAAAAAAGGCTAATTTATAAAATCCTATTGATAAAATTCTTATCATTAAACCTAATTGGCTTAAAGTAGATAAAGCAATAATTTTTTTTAGATCAAATTCAAAATTAGCACCTAAACCCGCTATAAATATAGTTAACCCAGAAACTAATAATAAAAATTGTCTTATTCATCAATTTATTAATAAATCATTAAATCGAATTAATAAGTATACCCCAGCTGTAACCAAAGTTGAAGAATGAACTAAAGCAGAAACTGGGGTAGGAGCTGCTATAGCAGCTGGCAATCAAGATGAAAAAGGAATTTGAGCACTTTTTGTTATAGCAGCTAATATAACTAATGCCCCAATAATTATTATTTCAAAATTATTTTTTATTATATCTAAATAAAAAATATAATTTCAACTACCATAATTTAATATTCAAGCAATAGCTAATAATAAAGCTACATCTCCAATTCGATTTGATAATGCTGTTAATATCCCAGCATTATAAGATTTTACATTTTGAAAATAAATTACTAAACAATAAGAAACTAATCCTAATCCATCCCACCCTAATAAAATTCTAATTAAATTAGGACTAATAATTAATAATATTATTGATATAACAAATATTAAAACTAACAAAATAAATCGATTAATATTATAATCTTCTTCTATATATTGATTTCTATAAAAAATAACTAATGATGAAATCAATAAAACAAAAGATATAAACATTAATCTTATTCAATCAAATAAAAAAGTTATTACAATTGATATAGATTGAAGACTTAATACCTCTCATTCAATAAAATAAACTAAATCATTTAATAAAAATTTTAATCTAATTAAAAATAATCTTCTTCTAATAAAAATTAAAAAATAAAATCTAATTTTACAATAATTAATTAATATATTCACGATCTAAAATGAAAATTCATATCATTGACACCACAAATCAATATTTTTATTAAACTATTTAAATAAATTCATAATATACAAAAACTACTTTTTAAAATCAATAAATTTAATGGTAATCAATGTAATATTAATAATAAAAATTCACGTAATCTTCCTCCAGAAAAAAAGTAAATTCCTGAATAAACCTTTCCATGTTGACTATAAGCAAATAAATATAAAGAATAAGCCGCTCTAAAAAAAGATAATAAAGATAATATAATTATTGATACTCATGATCAAGCAACAATTCTATTTAATAATGAAATTTCACCTAATAAATTTAATGTGGGAGGAGCTGCTATATTTCCTGAACATAATAAAAATCACCATAATCTTAAAGAAGGTATAAAATTTAATAACCCCTTATTAATTAATAATCTTCGTCTTCCTATTCGCTCATAAGAAATATTAGCCAAACAGAATAATCCAGAAGAACATAACCCATGAGCAATTATTAAAGCATAAGAACCCGTTAAACCTCAATATGACATAGTTAATAAACCTCTTAAAACAATTCCTATATGAGCAACTGAAGAATAGGCAATTAATGCCTTTAAATCAGTTTGACGTAAACACACTAATCTAATTAAAACACCTCCAACTAATCTAATTCTAATTCATCAATAATTAAATTTTATACCAGAAATCTGCAATAAAGAAAATATACGTAATAAACCATATCCTCCCAACTTTAAAAGAATTCCAGCTAAAATTATTGAACCAGAAACAGGGGCTTCTACATGAGCCTTTGGTAATCACAAATGAACTAAAAATATAGGTATTTTAACTAAAAATGCAAAAACTAAAGATAAATATAATAAATTTATATTTATAAAAAAACAATTAGATAATAAAGTAAAAGAAAGAGTATTTATAAAATTTAAAATATAAAAAATCCCAATTAATAAAGGTAAAGAAGCTAATAAAGTATAAAATAATAAATAAATTCCTGCTTGTAAACGTTCTGGTTGATACCCTCATCCTAAAATTAAAAATAACGTTGGAATTAAACTTGCTTCAAAAAATAAATAAAACATAAATATACTTATTGATCTAAAAGTCAAAACTAATATTAATAATAAAAATAAAATTATAAAAATAAATAATGATTTATGATTATTTAATAAATAAACCCTTTCTCTTGCTATTAATATAAGACCACAAATTCAAAAACTTAATAAAATTAGCCCATAAGAAATTATATCAAGACCAAAATAATAAGAAATATAATTAAAATAATTTATAGATCTTAAATTAATTATAAAAATAAAAGTTAACAAAAAAATTAAATTTTGAACCATTCAATAAAAATTTTTTAAAAAAGAAAAGAAAAATATAAATACTAAAACAAAAATAAACTTTAACATTGTAAAATTGAAAAACTTTGAAAATAATCATTACCATGAGTTCGAATTATAGAGACTAAAATAGATAAACCTAATACACCTTCACAAACACAAAAAGTTAAAAAAAATATACTAAAATACGTTTCATAATTTATAAAATTTAAATAAAAAAATAAAAAAATAAATAATCTTAATACTATATATTCCAAACTTAATAAAGTTGACAATAAATGTTTTCGATTAGAAACAAATACCAAACAACCAAATAAAAATATAATTATAGATAAATAAAATATTAAAAATATGTTTGCCATTAATTTTAGTTTAAATAGTTTAATAAAAACATTAGTCTTGTAAACTGAAAATAAAAATTATTTTTTTTTAAACTTCAAGAAAAAAGAAATCTCTTTTTCACTAACTCCCAAAGTTAATATTTTAAATAAACTATTTCTTGATATTACAAAATTAATTATTATAATAATTTGCTTAATTATAAGATTTATTTTTATACAAATAAAACATCCTCTTTCTATAGGATTAATATTATTAATTCAAACATTTTTAACATGTTTAATTACAGGAATTTATGTTGAATCATTTTGATTTTCTTATGTATTATTCCTAATTTTTTTAGGAGGTATACTTATTTTATTTATTTATGTAACATCATTATCATCAAATGAAATATTTACTATATCATTTAAATTAACTATATTTAGATTATTTTTATTGATATCAATAATTATAATTTTTATACTACTAGATAAAAGATTAATAGAACAATTTATTACAAATATAGAAATAAAAAAATTATCAATAAGTATTAATTTAATTAATGAAAATATTTTATCTTTAAATAAAATATATAACTTTCCAACTAATTTAATTACATTACTATTAATTAATTATTTATTTTTAACGCTTTTAGTAACAGTAAAAATTACAAAAAAATTTTATGGTCCTTTACGACCAATAAATTAATGTTTAAACCTATTCGAAAAACACACCCTTTAATTAGAATTGCTAATAACGCATTAGTAGATTTACCTGCACCTTCAAATATTTCAGCTTGATGAAATTTTGGGTCATTATTAGGATTATGCTTAATACTACAAATTCTAACCGGATTATTTTTAGCTATACATTACGCTGCAGACATTGAAACAGCATTTAATAGAGTAAATCATATTTGTCGAGATGTTAATAATGGATGATTCTTACGAATTTGTCATGCAAATGGAGCTTCTTTTTTTTTTGCTTGTTTATTTATTCATGTAGGTCGAGGAGTATATTATGAATCATATTTATTCCATATAACTTGAAATACTGGAGTAATTATTTTATTCTTAACTATAGCAACAGGATTTTTAGGATATGTATTACCTTGAGGACAAATGTCATTTTGAGGAGCTACAGTAATTACAAACCTTTTATCCGCAGTTCCTTATTTAGGAATAGATTTAGTACAATGAATTTGAGGAGGATTTGCTGTTGATAACGCTACTTTAACTCGATTTTTTACTTTTCATTTTATTTTTCCATTTATTATTTTAGCTTTAATAATAATTCATTTATTATTTTTACATCAAACTGGATCAAATAACCCTTTAGGATTAAACAGAAATGTAGATAAAATTCCATTTCATCCTTATTTTATTTATAAGGACATTTTTGGGTTTATTGTATTTTTATGAATTCTTATTGCTTTTATTTGAAAATTTAATTATTTATTAATAGATCCAGAAAATTTTATTCCAGCTAATCCTTTAGTAACTCCCGTTCATATTCAACCTGAATGATATTTTTTATTTGCTTATGCAATTCTTCGATCAATTCCTAATAAGTTAGGAGGAGTTATTGCATTAGTATTATCAATTGCTATTTTATTAATTTTACCTTTTACACATATAAGAAAATTCCGAGGATTACAATTCTACCCACTAAATCAAATTTTATTTTGAAATATAGTAATTGTAGCTTCACTTTTAACTTGAATTGGAGCACGACCAGTAGAAGACCCTTATATTTTAACAGGACAAATTTTAACCGTATTATATTTTTCATACTTTATTATTAATCCTATATTAGCTAAATTTTGAGATAAATTATTAAATTAATTAATTAATAAGCTTTTATAGCATATGTCTTGAAAACATAAGAAAGAAGTAAAGCCTTCTATTAATTTAGTACTAAAAATTATTCATTAAAATAATAAAGAAATAAAAAAAATTTTTAACCCAACAAAAAAAAATAAATAATTTAAAGATAAAGGTAAAAAACTTTTTCAAGCTAAATATATCAGTTTATCATATCGAAATCGAGGTAATGTTCCTCGAACTCAAATAAAAATAAAAGAAATAAAACTTAATTTTAAAAAAAATATAAAACTATAAATATCTCTTCCTAAAAAAATTACTACAAATAATATACTTATAAATAAAATTCTTGAATATTCTGCTAAAAAAATTAACGCAAATCCTCCACTACTATATTCTACATTAAACCCAGAAACTAATTCAGATTCACCTTCTGCAAAATCAAAAGGAGTACGATTAGTTTCAGCTAAACAAGAAGCTAACCAAACCAATCCTAAAGGAAAACAAAAAACAATAAATCAAACATAATCTTGATAAATATAAAAATTTAAAAAATTATAATTACCAACTAAAAAAATAAAACTTAATAAAATTAAAGCTAAACTCACTTCATAAGAAATAGTTTGAGCAACAGCCCGTAATCCCCCTAATAAAGCATAATTAGAATTTGAAGATCATCCAGCAATTATAACTGTATAAACCCCTAATCTAGTGCAACATAAAAAAAATAAAACTCCTAAATTAAAGGAATACAATTTAATTAAGTAAGGAATACATATTCAAATTAACAAAGATAAAAATAAAGAAAAAACTGGAGAAAAATAATAAGAAATATAATTAGATAATAATGGATAAGTTTGTTCCTTAGTAAATAATTTTACAGCATCACTAAATGGTTGTAATAATCCATTAAACCCTACTTTATTAGGTCCTTTACGAATTTGAATATAACCTAAAACTTTACGTTCTAATAAAGTTAAAAAAGCTACTCCTACTATTACACAAATAACTAATAATAATCTTCCAATTAAAGGTATTAAATTATCAATAATAAACAATACTATTTATAATTAAAAATTATATTTATAAATTCTAAATTTATTGCACTAATCTGCCAAAATAGTAAATTATTTTAATAATTTTCATTAAAATAAAATTATATTTTTTATATTAGGTCCTTTCGTACTACAATATAATAATTTATTAAAGATAGAAACCAACCTGGCTTACACCGGTTTGAACTCAGATCATGTAAGAATTCAAAGGTCGAACAGACCTAAACTTTAAACTTCTACACCTAAAAATAACTCTTAATCCAACATCGAGGTCGCAATCTTTTTTATCGATATGAACTCTCTAAAAAAATTACGCTGTTATCCCTAAGGTAACTTAAATTTTTAATCCATAAAACAGGATCTTTTATTCATATATAAATGTTAATAAATAATAAAAGTTAATTTAATTTTAATACCACCCCAGTAAAATTTTATTTAAAATATAATTTTTATAATTCTTTATAAAATATAATTTATAAAAATAAAGATCTATAGGGTCTTCTCGTCTTTTAATTACATTTTAACTTTTTAATTAAAAAATAAAGTTCTATAAAAATTTTAAAAAAACAGTATATATCTCATTCAACCATTCATACCAGCCTTCAATTAAAAGACTATTGATTATGCTACCTTCGCACGGTCAAAATACCGCGGCCCTTTAAAATTCAGTGGGCAGGCTAGACTTTAAATAAAATACAAAAAGACATGTTTTTGATAAACAGGTGAATATATTTAATTTGCCGAATTCTTCATTAAAACCTAACAATTAAATTATATTATAAAAAATAAATATACTAATTTTATCATAATTAATAAAATTTTTTAATTAAATTTTAAATTTTAATAAAAAATTTAATTTAAATTAAATAATTTTCTATAAAAAATAAATTATAACAAATTTATTAATAATAGCTATTTTTAAGCTTATATTTATTTTAAAAATTATATAAATATAAAAATTTATTTTAAAGCTCATCCCTTAAAATATTATTTTATTTATTTATTAAATTAATTAAATTAAAATAATAAAATAAATAAATTAAATTAAATTTATTTCTTAAAAAACTAGATATATTTTAAAACGATTAACATTTCATTTCTAATTATATATTTAAAATATTTATTCTACAATAACTTTTATATATAATTAAATCTTTAAAATTCGAGAAAAATTATTATAATAATTTATTAATTAATAAACCCTGATACACAAGGTACAATAAATAAAATTTTCTTTAAAATTAAAAATTTTTCAAATTATTTCAATATTCTTTTAAAATACTAATACACTATAATTAAAATTATTATTTCATTATAAATTACTTAAACTTTTAATATTAAAATTATTTTTATTAATAAATAATATAAAAAAAAATAATTAATAAATAATTATTATCAATTTAAATTGATTTGCACAAATTTCTTTTCAATGTAAATGAAATACTTTACTAATTAAGCTTTAAATTGTCATTCTAGATACACTTTCCAGTACATCTACTATGTTACGACTTATCTCATTTTAAAAATGAGAGCGACGGGCGATGTGTGCATGTTTTAGAGCTATAATCATATAAATAATCTATTTTATATTACTATTAAATCCACCTTCAAACTTTTATTTCAAAAAATTATTCGTATAAATAAATTTATTGTAATCCATTTCTACTTAAACATAAACTGCACCTTGACCTGACATATTATTTAATAAAATATTTAGAAAATTATTAATCTTATAATATATTCTGATGACGACGATATACAAATTGATTACAAATTTAAGTAAGGTCCAACGTGGATTATCAATAACAGAACAGATTCCTCTAAATAGACTAAAACACCGCCAAATTCTTTAAATTTTAAGAATATAACTAATACTACTTAAGTATTTTGATTATTTAATTTTAATAATAGGGTATCTAATCCTAGTTTATAATAAAATTTTTATAGCTTAAATTAATCAATAATTAATTATAAATAAATTTAAAAATTTCACCTAATAAATTTATAAATAAATTAAATAATAAAAATTTAACTAATACTAAAAATTTTTATTTGCATCATTTGTATAACCGCAGTAGCTGGCACAAATTTTACCAATACTATATATTATTACTAATTCAAAATTTCTTTTATAATTAATATTAATTACTGCGAATAAATTTAATATTTTTAATTTTTAAAATTAAAAATAATTCCTACAAAAATTTACATGTAAAATAAAATAATAATAAAATATTTAACTAGAATAAAATAATATTATAATTATTATTCATACATAATTTTTATTTAAATTTTAAATATAATTTTTATATAATTAAAATAAATATATAAATATATTATAATTTTTATATTTATTTAATAAAATTTTATAGTACAATTCTCATTTTATTTTCCCCTAATTTTTTTTTTTTTTTTATTAATAAAATTTTAAAATTAAATTATTTTATTTATAATTAATTCTTTTTATTTATATATTAATATATTAATAATTTTTATATATAAATTATTAATAAATAATTAATTTTTTCATTTATATAATATAATATATTTATATAAATGTATATATTTATATAAATATATTAATAATTAATAAATCATTTTTTTTTTCAAATATAAGACTAATAGGTTTATAAATTATATTACCCATTTAATATAAATATATTATCAAATAAATGTTTATATTAATATATAAATTATTTATATAATACTAAATTTTTTGTTCCGTTATTTTAAGTTTTTATTATAAATAATAATATAAATTATAAAAATAAAATA